TATATCCGTGGATTACTTATCCTTACGAAACGAAATATCAGACGAAATAGAACGATTTTAGAAAGGATATAATGAAATTCTTTGATTGGTTTTTCCCAGAGAGAGAAATGATCCGTTTTATTTGACCGATGGGTCCAACAAAAACAAACAATTAAAATTACAATTAAATTAATATTTTTGAATATTTTACTATTTAAATTTTACTATTTAAATATAAATATTCAAATTGAATAGAAAATCGAATTTCATAATTTAAATGGTAAGGTAATTTATTTAATTAAATTATTTAATTACTAAATTAAATGGATTTAATATTTAATAGAAATTAAAATTGAATAGAAATAGAAAATAGAATAAGAATATAATTTAATAGTAATAGAATTTTCGAATTTCTAATTCGAATTTCTAATCCTAAAATAATAAATAAACAGAGAGCTCTTGTTCTTATTCGAAACGCCTCGTGATCTTTAACCAATTCTGCGCTTCAATATAATTACCAGGAGTAAGCGCTATAGCCTGTTTCCAATACTCAGCGGCTTGATCGAACCAAGCCTCCGCTATTTCTGAATCCCCCTGTCGAATGGCCTGTTCTCCCCGGTCGAAATAGGCGGTTCAATTCCTTTCCTTAGAACCGTACTTGAGAGTTTCCTACCTCATACGGCTCGGCAGTCAATTCTTTTGGTGTCCCATTTTTTTACCCTACCCTATATCCAAGTGAATAAGATGAATAAGATTTCTCATAGATCTATCGATTTGTCTCGGGTTAACCAAAAGGGGTTAATTCCATAAGTTTCAAACTTGAATTTTGATTAAATTAATAAGAAGTTTTATCTTTTCTCCCACCTTTCAGAAAAATAAAGCATAGGCGTTTCGGGACTATCGTCCGTTAGATTTTTCTGAAAGGTAACTATCTCGTTTTCATATCATATAGAAATTTATATAGAATCCTTGAAAAAGACTTCTTCCTCATAAAAAAGACTTACTGTCTTTGGGATCTGATGCTACACCGCTGCTCAATAACTTAGGGGGTCGGCTCTATTACATAAGTTGATTCCTAATTTTTATCTCATATCATGACATAAATAAGCAGTTCTTGTTTATTGTATCGACCCAAAACCTCGCTAATTGATCTTTACGGCGCTTCCTCTATCAATTAGATCTTTATCCATAGAATAAAGTATCTAGGCATATATTTCTTCATATTTCGACTTCTATGAAGTTTCTTTTTTTGTTACAGCTGATAAAAATCGTTTTTTGGACGATGCAATATGTAGAAAGCCTATTTTTTTTTCTAGTATTTTCTTTACTAGCGTATTTAAGCGTATTTATTTACTAGCGTATTTGCTCTTTCCTTTTATTATTTCTATAGTGGAGATAGTCGCACGTAATGACAGATCACAGCCATATTATTAAAAGCTTGGGGTAAGAACGGGTTTCGTTCTAGTGCTCGAAAATAATATTCTAACGCTTTTGTATGTTCTCCGTTACTTGTGTGGATAAGGCCTATGTTATAGAGTATATAACTTCGATCATAGGGATCAATTTCTAGTCGCATAGCTTCATAATAATTCTGTAAGGCCTCCGCATAATTTCCTTCGGATTGAGCCGACATCCGTTACGGTCGTCATTCGATTCAAAGAATTCTCCGTTCCAAAACCGTACATGAGATTTTCACCTCATACGGCTCCTCCTTTATGTGCATAATGAGAATAATCCGTGGAATTAAAAAAAGGTCGAAAGATTGTCATTATGAACTGAGCAGGGCTAATGTTTTTACAAGAAATCTCTAGCCAACCCTCTTGCAAAAGATCTTTTCTTACCATCAAGCGTGTTCGTATTAGATAAAAAAGTAAACTTCAACAATTTCTTTGTTCTCAACGCTCCTTAATTTCCAGGAATTAGTCACTTCAACAATCTTCGATGGTTATATGGGTATCCAAAGTACGAACAAGATGGATGTTTGTTGTCCCAACCATTTCTCTTAGTTCCGATCCCGATAAAGAAAGGGAATCATTAATAACAAAGTTTTCGTGTTGTTGATTCCTAGGTGTAGTGCTTCTTCCTCTATGCCGCCTATTGGTACTAGTGTAGTAGGGTTGACCTACAATACAGACCCATACCATAGGTGTAACCTTTCGCTCAATACTCGAATCAACAATTGAAGCATCTGAGGTTGCATTAATCGGGGATACACGACAGAAGGAATTGCTTTATTTATAAACTTCACCTTCAACAAGCGTAGATTTCTTTTTTGTTTTCAATGGTCTTTTTTTCTATTCTGAATAATATGTCTTTTTCCTAAGACTGAGAGCGGTAAAGTAAATAAAAAAGTAAATAAAGTAAAAAATATATATATATTAATATATATAATAATCAAATCGCACCATCTCTGTAATAAGTAAATGCCTCTTTTTCTCCTGAAGTTGTCGGAATTATTCGTAATAAGATATTGGCTACAATTGAAAAGGTCTTATCAATAAAATTTCCATTTATCTGCGAT